TACCACTAGATCGAGCACCAGTGATTTCATATCCGGTCAAAATTTTGGCTAATTGATCGAAGTGGGTAGCTCCAGTAGACCCATAGATCATGGAACAAATAGGGTGGGTAGGCCCAACCACCACACTACACGTATAGACGCGAACCCCCCTCGTTACCGTACGTGCGACTCTCACCGCATACGGCTCGCACAAAGACTCCTAAATCCATCCCAAGCCTTTTCTTCACCTTCGGTGCCTTTGGCGCCTCGATCAAACTTGCGTTCCCGGCCTTCGCCTATCGTATGTATCGACTTGGCTTCGTCCAGAACCAAGGGGGCATTCTGGCGGGCGCGTGCGTGTAGGAAGGCCGACCACTACATAAGCTAAATACGACTACAAGCCAAGCCGGAAGCTACTCGCTTCTATTCTCGTTGGGATTGAATATAGATGGGGAATCTATAGATCGTAGTAGTTCCCCAACCTCTCTAACTAACATACGATACAATTGAACTTCACGGCACGGCCAAAAAAAAGAAAGAGCGTCGCTCGGCCTACGCTGGCGAATGCCTCCTTTCTCTTCTCTGAAGTCTACAATGGGAGAGGCAGGATTCGAACCTACGTAGAAAAACTTCAACAGATTTACAGTCTGTCGCTTTTGACCACTCGGCCACTCTCCCCTTCCCGGGCCGAGGCCCCCCTCAATGGGTTCTAAGAAGGCCCTGAATCAATCAAAAAGCTTATTGATTTGGAACTAAATTTATTAGCTTAGCTAGCGTTCCGGGAGAATCTAGTCATTTAGTCAGTTCATAACAATCTCTGTAAAGCAAGGGGCAAAGCTTCGTAGACAGCTTCCCCCCTTCGTCGCTTCTGGCGAAGCTGCGAGTTCATGAGAAAGTGAATGAACGAGCCATGTTCCTAAAAGGGGTGACCATCTTTGTGTTTTCTTCCCCTCCCCTATCCCTTCAAAGCCTATAGGTTGGGCGCTAGCGCTTTACTAATATAATAGTAAGGCTCTTCCGCTGAGCGAAGCTGCGAGCCTACCCTTCTCGAGTCTACTTAAATAGCTTACGCTTACCAAGCTTAGTCTACTAAAATAGGGCTACAGCAAGCAAGCTTCCCCCTTTTCTTTGTTGTGGGTCGCGCCTCACCGCAGGCACTGAATGAAATAAGTGGGGATCTTCCTTCCCCCTTCTTAATTACCAAGAACTTCGTTGCGCGAAGAAGAATTCAACCATCCTACCACTCTGAGCCTAAAGAGAAGAGAGTTCGGTCTACAAGAAGCTGGCAGAGCTTTAGCCATTGGACTACATATATCCATCCTATCTCTAAACAGTCACCTTTTTTTTGTTCGTTCTTCGGTGGTCCTTCCGGCTAATGAAGAGACTACTCCAGTCTTCCCATTCATTCCCAGTGGATCCTTCTTCTCCCTAAGAATTGAACGAACCAAGTTCACCCATAAAAAAGTTAGGAATAAAAACCAACAATAAACTTCCCACTTTTGATGTCCCGCGATTCCGCGAGTTTAGAAACTAAGGAGGGTCGCTAGGTCATAAAAGCGATAACTAGAAATTCTCCCCAAGTAGGATTTGAACCTACGACCAGTCAGTTAACAGCCGACCGCTCTACCACTGAGCTACTGAGGAACAACGGATTTAAGGAAGCCGACTCTCGTTCCACCCGGGTTCGTCACGGAGAAAAGGTTACGATAGCCCCCGGCCGGAGAGCCTCCAGGACAAGGGGGCGGCGGTCAACCATCCACTCTCGAGATTCATATTGATCAATCGATCTCCGCGTCCTGCCAGTTCGCTAAGTAGACTCACTCTACCGAGGGGCAACAAAGGCTGGAACTATTCCTGCCGGACCTACTTCTCATCCTAGGAGTTAGCAGGTATGATAGAGTCCCCTCTCTGTCTGTCTCTCCGACTTTCTACAACTAAGTAGCACTTCTGCTATTCAATCATAGAATCGATTCCTGAAAAAGTCCTTTATTATTAGTAAGCTAGCGCGCCCCCTTCTTTCTCAAAGTCAAGTTTCTCGCTTTCTTTCAGAACCTACCTTTATTTATGGAATATTTGAAGAAGCATAGGTTTGGAACCCTATACAAGGGGCTTTTCCCCAACCTATACAAGGTGCTGGTCTCGATCTCGCTTTCTTTCAGAACCTCTCGATGATTGTTGATTCAACATTTATTTTGTGCGGCCCTCCATCCGTAATTCGCTATCGGAATTTTTTCCGCCGCGAATCTCATGCCATGCTTCTTGTTTCTCCCGAGGGCATGGTATGGCTTTGTTCTTGGTGTTGTTTAATAGATGTCGAGTCCCTCTTTTCCCCGTCCGAGAATCTCCATCTGCTCTAAGTGGGCGAGCTATAATCCTGGTTGGTTGTTCATAAAACTTTTTTTCTTTACCCTTTGCATCTTCATCTTTTCGAAAGCCCAGACCCATTCTTCTGGATCTTCATTAGTCCTATTTCAGGTGCAAAGCCTCTTCAATAAAGACCTCTTTCTCTCTTTCTTTTCTTTCTCCCCCATTTCCTATTTTGTTGATTGAAAGAGGATAAGCGCTATCCATTGAGTAAAGGAGCGATTCGGGCGGTTGGTGGCCCCCTCGAGAGCTGCGGGTCCTTGCCGCTGCATGAGTGGTAGCTCACGCTCAAAACTCCTCCGACACGAGTCCGAGTCGTTTCGGTGCGGTCGCTTCGCTTGCGCGATTTGCACTTCTGATTGGTTCCATCCATCCCCGACCCTCGAGTATGAAGGGGTCAGTCAGTCAAGGGGTTCGGGTTCTCGGTCGCTTCCCGTTCGCCTGCCTGCCCCCCATAGTCCATTAGTGGGTAGGGTGGTAAACTTAGAGGGCGCCCGCCTCCTCTTCAGACGTGTCCTCGACAACCTGACGGCTGTTCGGTCTCCGCTTTTTGGGGCAGGAGTGCTTGGTCGCTGGGGTTTGCTTTTCCTCAACCAATTCGGTTGTGTCAGCCCGGTCTAACATTTTGTTATGAGCCGGCTAGACAAAGATGGATTGAAGGTAAGATAGATTTGAGTTCAAGTGGCACAGGACCTTCGATCGACCATAGGGCGTATTCTACCCTTAACCTAATTCATTCTATTGAAGCGTAACGTAAAAAGCTCCTTCTCATGTTGCATTTCTTTGGTTTGGAAGTTCCAGAATGTTGTCTGTGGATTTCTAACAAAGGAAAGCCCCCTTATGCCATTTGATTAATTAAAGTTCCGTGCTGTTCGCCACTCCCAGAGGCCAAGGACGGGGTCGAACCGTCATTCCAGGATTTGCAGTCCGATACATTTCCATTATGTTACCTAGCCAAACCCGCCACCTCATGTGCCAAAGTAAAACGGTTGTTCCTCCTTCCCCGCCCCCTCTTTTTCTACATATGCGGTGGCGGGTTACCAGAGAAGAGGGGACAACTTCTTTCTCCATTTTCCTTTTTTTTCTGATTGAAAGTAGCGTACAGAGGCCAGATAGAAGTTTCCTCCAGCAAAGAACAGATAGAAGCTCTTGTAAGCAACCATGCATCGAATTTTGCTTAGTCTTACTAAAAGTAAATAAGCAACGGCCAGCAGCTTTCTTTATCTCGCTTGCCGTTAGTCCGTCTAGCGCCTTTCGGTTGCCCAGGTTATATTTTATAGTCTCGAAGGCAGTCAACGTGTCAGCCATTCTTCTCCCATTAGACTTGTAAATCCTTTGTGCTCTTTTTCCTTCTCTCTTCCACCTGGGCGGAGAATACCACTCTATCAATAACAAGAAGAAAGTCGCAATTAAGTTTCAAATGGTTTGAGCTTGGCTATCTATCGATAGGCGAGAACAGACTGCTACTGGCTGCTTCGCCTATCTGGCCGGCTTGGAGACATCAGAGGAAGACCATCATCTCTATCCGGGTACAATCATAGCCTCATTCACCTTGGGGATAACCATTAGCATTGAGGTCAATCACCACACCACCTCTATCATACATACGACATTACATGACGCGAGAGTGCATGGTCAACACACACCTAAAGCGCCTACGTTCCGCTTGCAGCCAATACAACCACAACCTAACTTGCACGAGATTCAACAACCGGGTAGTCCCGAGGGTTAATAATGGAATGGTAAAGATTACATTACTCGAAAGTATCCCACGGTGAAAGGAGATCATTTCAACATAATCAAATCCATATCCATTAAGGTTAATCAAGTTAATATTCGTCATAATTCTGAAGAAACACAGGGTTATCCAATGATCGGAAGACTTTCCCCTAAGCAGCAAAGCGGTGAGGTTAACCGTCGTATCTATTCTATAGGTCATGAATGTCCTTCTTATTGAAATGATTCCTAGGAGAGGGAGTTTACTTTCTTACTTGTTAGAGTAAGGGAGTTTCACTTTCCCTACGGTGAGCAACCTCGCCCCGATAAAGTCTTTGATTACATCAGGGGATAAAATCAAAAATCCAATTACTAAAAAGAAAGGGCATCCTTTTCGTGTGGGAAAGACGTTAGCTCGCCTCAGATGCTTCAATCTTTAGCGCGCTTGGAGTCTTGCCAAGATAAAAGTACATCGGGAAACCCTTATTCTCTTTGAATGGAAGCCCCATCTTATCAATCAATCAAGCATTTGGCGACTCAAAGCAAGAACCTTGTTTAGGCTTTTGCTTCTTCTTCTCCCAGAAAGATTCTATAGAAAAGTAGGAATCGGATGATGACTATGCTTCGGGTGGCTTAGTTGCTCATCTTGTTACAACACAACGAGCGAAAAAAGGAAGGGCATGTCATTAGGGAGGTGCTTAAACAGTGAATTACAACCACGCCCAAAAAGTCGAATACTCTTATTTTCCCCCTCGTCAGTGAGCCCGCATCGTATAGATGGAGTACATCCCCCGTCTTCTAATTCCACAAGGGTGGACGTACAATGCGTTCCTTTTCGTTCGTTCCTCGGGTCGGGGAGGAATTAAATAATTAGTCATTTTTAATCCTTTTTCTGAATAAGTTTGCTATGGTCCGGAGAGCAAAAGCCAAAAGGATACTCTCTTTAGTCCCTATTTGGTTAAGGGTGTGATACCACCACCTCTTTACCTTTTACTTTACTATTTTACTATATGAAAGTTAGCCCAACATAGGCTATGTATATGAAAGCTGGACTACGTGAATTTTTATACTTTTGAGATACGTAAGTCTCTGCAACGCCCCCGGCCCTTCTTTCTTCTCCACCGAAACCGGTAACATCTAGAGAATTAGCTCGGGACAAAGAGTGATTGATGGCGATCCTTGATCACAAAGAAGCCGCAGGAAGTCTTTGTCAATGAAAGGAAATCCCTTATCTTCTTTGATTTGAGTTGGTGATCTCTACCCCGGATGTAGCCCTTTCGTGGTGAACCGGGTTAACAAAGTCACGATCGAACAATGGTAGTTCACTGGGTTGGGGGGGATACAGGTTCAAATTCAGAACCAGATGAACTCTCCTAAACCCACCTGGGTATTCTCTTCTAGGTCTGAGTGTACCGATGAACGAAAAGCGGAGCTTTGAAGAGATTCAAATTATACTTTTCCCCCACTTATCCTAAAGGTACCAAACCGTGCATCTTTTTTTGTTGTTTTTATTTTGGCTAAGAAGCCTGTAGGTTGAATGTTCACACCTGATCCACCGTCTGCACTCCCGGAAATGGAAACTGGAAAACGGGAATTGTAACCTCCCGGTCTGCTGTAGTCAGCCTCAGGGTGTGCCTGACTGGCGAGTCCGCCGTCTCCACGGCTTCCCGGCTGCTCCTCAAGCCTTCGAGTGCCGATCTTCGCTTGGGCCGTCTCGCGAAGATCTTCGATCCGCATCTACTCTCTCTTAGAGGATGAACCACGCCTTCGCTATCGCAAGAATATAGCGATCGAAGAGAGCTATCGCTCAGCCGCTTCGCGTATTACTTACGAAAGCCGTATTGCCCGAAGGGGGCATGCTGCAAGAGCGTAGGTGAGTGGTAAGCGTAGGAGGCGTGCCCGAAGGGCAGCGGCAGCGGTGTGGTTCCAGGTGCCGTCGCTAGATTGAGATCCGCAGGGGGGCGAGGACTTCGACTGTCTTGTATCGGGTGAAGAGAAGGGGGTGGTAGGCTTAGTAGGGCTCGAACCTACAATATAACCGTTATGAGCGGTACGTTTCAACCAATTAAACTATAAGCCCCTACGGATCTATACATGCAATTCGCTCACTTCGGGAAGAGCGGACGGAAATAAAGAGGAGGCCTTTGCTCTATCTGCTTCTTCCTCTTCCCAGGAATGAACAATTGGATAAAAAAAAACTATTTTATTAGTTTATAGATTTTATAGATATAATTATATATCTATTATCAATTATAATAATAATTAATTAAGCAAGCGGCCCCTTCGCGACTCAAACTGCCGGTACGCTTTCCGGCTCGCAACGACTCAAACGGGCGGGGGCTCCTTATTTGCTTGCAATGCCTGCGGTTAGCCTTTAGTTAGAAGTAGAAGTAGAGGGCACCCTTTGCCCCACACTTCAGAAACAGTAAAAAAGTATGGATTAAGTAAGAAAAAGTACATAACATAAGGAGTGAGAAAGAAAAACTTGGTTACGGGAACCGAACATTAGGCCGACTACTTACTTTAGTATAGCTACATCTAAAAAAGTGTATTCCGACCCCTATCAATGTTGCCAATTCTCAGAATACTAATAATGTACCCTCGGGCATACAATTGCCCAACTACTTTCTTCCTCCGACTTCTTTAGCCACTTCCGCATCTGTCGTATTCGGGATCGGGAGAGCTTGCTTCGTGGCGGAGCATTTAGCAATGCCAGCAGCCTGGTGAGGGCTGGCTGTCTGGGGGCAGGTTAAGGCGGGGCCTGCTGGGCTTGGTTCTCATGAGATTGGGTGAGGGAATCGGAAAGGGGCTCATAAACCGGACGGGCGGGCTTTTGGGCACACGGAAAAGGGGAAGTGGACGGAGGAGGGTGCTTCTCAGGGGTCGCTATAGTGGCTAGGGCGAGTCTTCCTACACGGCTTGACGCCCGGCTCTAGACGAAGCCGCGGGGGTTACCACCACATCCTCTCCCGATAGACTCGAAGCTCTTCATAGGGGCAGACAATCTTCTCTCAAAAAGAGACAGACCAAAGGAAGGTATTCGGTTCAAAAAACATACGGCAGTCAGAACAGCTTCAGCCCCAAATAAACTAGGGACAGAAGCTGGGAGCAAGAGAGAGCGAGCTGTCTCCAATATATGGCGATGCTTCCGCTCGGTAACTCCATTCTGCTGAGGAGTGTGGGGGCAGGATCGTTGGGAAAGCGCTTTGTAAGTGAAGTGAGTTGAAGCAAGCAGAGTTCGGAAGGCAGCGGAGATATATTCACCCCGAACAGAAACCTTTTTTTTTTTTTTTTTTCATTGTTCTGTCAAAAATAACATATACGGATGATCCTCCTTTCGATAACAGAGGGGCAGGATGGACTTCGGACACAAGATCAAAAGGAGAAGTAGAAAGAGCTTATTTTAAAAAGGAAGGGCCCCGCAACCATATAAGTAGAAAT